AGCTATAATGACTAAAAACATAAAATACAAAGAAGCGTTTGTCCTTTGATCCAAATAAGAGTTTAAAAGAAGAAAAATATTTTGATTTATTAAAGTTTATAAGATAGAACGGAAAGAAGTCCGGCTACGAGGTCTGAGTATTAAGTATGAATCATAGTTCGAATACTTTGTGATCTATTTGATCTATTTCGTGCTCCAGATACTCGAATGAATATCCGACGAAGTAAAACCATCTTGATAAAGATGACAGACCCCATTCTCTGTACTATCCATAGGGTCAATTCTAACAAGTCACACACTCATATTCCGGAAATATACAATGCAGAAAAAAAAATTTCGCGGTCGAACTACCAAAGAAGAATAGGCTAAAATTGTTAGACCTACATACTTTACTTTTTTGTATCGAGCTAAAAGCTAGAACTTCAAGATTCTAATTCACTGAAATTCCATCCAGTAGAACAGAAGAATTATAAATCTCCAAAATAATAGATAGGAATACCGCAAATAAAGCCATTGCAACACCCATCAAAGGGGTCGTTCCCCATCCAGGAGCTACTTTACCATATTCGGAATTCAATGGTTTCAATAATTTCCCTACAGTAGTGCTTCTTGGACCAGATCTAGAACTATCCTCAACAGTTTGTGTAGCCATAAATCTTATTTTGTATTCATTACGATCTGTTGACTTTGTATACCATTCCGTTGTAAATAAATGATCTTAGCATAGATCCATTGTGGTCTTTCAATTCTATAATAATGGAAACAGCAACCCTAGTCGCCATCTTTATATCTGGGTTACTTGTAAGTTTTACTGGGTATGCTCTATATACTGCCTTTGGGCAACCCTCTCAACAACTAAGAGATCCATTCGAGGAACACGGGGACTAGTTGACGTAATCAGCCTCCAAATATTTGGAGGCTGATTACGTCAATGAAGATAATGCAAAATTATTTCATTTTTTAGTTGAAATTGTAGGTGGTTCCCGAAAAAAAATAGCGAAAAAAATTATCCCTAAAGTGGATACTAAGAGAAATGTATAAACCAATGCTTCCATAAATTTGATCGTGGTTTACAATTATAGCTTTCATACCTGTTTTGTTTACTTGGGAGTATCCCTCTGGATAAAGAAAGAAAGAAAAAGAGTCAAAGAAACGGCAGCGATTTAAATCAAGATTCCTACAGTACCCTACCTATTAAATAAAATCGCAAACAGAAACTAGAAGAAAAAAAGCAATGTTGCATCAGACTGCTTGTCTTTTTGTAGTTGGATCGCCAAGTTTTTGGAATGCCCCAAATTCCACTTGAGCATCCAAATCTGGATCAATACCAGCAAAAACATCTCTGAAGAGGGTTCTAGAACCATGCCAAATGTGTCCAAAGAAGAAAAGTAGAGCAAACGAAGCATGTCCAAACGTAAACCAACCTCTTGGACTGCTACGAAAAACACCATCGGATTTCAAAGTCGCACGATCTAATTCAAAAATCTCACCCAATTGAGCCCGTCTAGCATATTTTTTCACAGTTGCGGGATCACTATAACTCACTCCATTGAGTTCACCACCATAAAACTCAACAGTTACACCTACTTGTTCGACACTATATTTAGATTCTGCCCTTCTAAACGGGACGTCGGCTCTAACAATTCCGTCTCCGTCTACCAAAACAACCGGAAATGTTTCAAAAAAAGTAGGCATACGACGTACAAAAAGTTCACGCCCTTCTTTATTTCTAAAGACGGGGTGTCCTAACCATCCAACAGCTATTCCATCCCCGTTGTCCATTGAACCCGCTCGGAATAACCCCCCTTTTGCTGGATTATTACCAATATAATCATAAAAAGCTAATTTTTCAGGAATTTTAGACCAAGCTTCTGATAAACTTTGATTTTCAGCCAGTCCAGCACTAACTCTGCGATATATTTCTTGTTGAAAGTATCCCTGATCCCATTGATAACGAGTAGGACCAAATAATTCGATGGGAGTAGTTGCAGAACCATACCACATAGTTCCAGCAACAACAAAAGCTGCAAAAAAGACAGCAGCAATACTACTGGAAAGGACGGTTTCAATATTTCCCATACGTAATCCTTTGTATAGACGTTGAGGCGGACGAACACTAAGATGGAATAGGCCCGCTAATATACCCAACGTCCCTGCTGCAATATGATGAGAGGCTATTCCTCCCGGAACAAAAGGGTCAAAACCCTCCACGCCCCACGCCGGGTTTACGGGTTGGACCTTTCCGGTTAGTCCATAAGGGTCGGATACCCATATTCCAGGACCATATAATCCTGTTACATGAAATGCGCCAAAACCAAAGCAAGCCACTCCTGAAAGAAATAAATGAATTCCAAAAATCTTGGGCAAATCCAACGAAGGTTTTCCTGTACGTTCATCACAAAAAATTTCTAGATCCCAATATACCCAATGCCAAATAGCTGCCAAGAAGCACAAGCCAGAAAACACGATATGTGCTCCGGCTACCCCTTCGTAACTCCAAAGACCCGGATTCGTTATAGTCCCTCCTGTAATATTCCAACCGCCCCACGAATTGGTTATTCCTAAACGAGTCATGAAAGGTATAACGAACATACCTTGTCTCCACATTGGATCAAGAACGGGGTCGGAGGGATCAAAAACTGCTAATTCATATAGAGCCATTGAACCGGCCCAGCCAGCAACCAGAGCAGTATGCATTATATGAACAGAAAGTAAACGACCGGGATCATTCAATACAACAGTATGAACACGATACCAAGGCAAACCCATGGAAATACCCCTTTATCAACGAAAAATAGACACTATGTAACTTTATTGCATTGGAAAAAACTATGCTACGTACCCCCCTTTTTAGGTAATTATTTGGGAGAAAGGATTAATATTTGTTCTATTCTGTTAGTAATAATGGAACAATTCGATTCATAGGAAAAAAGGGAAGCGGATCTATTCTATATCCGATAAGTACCAATACGCAATGGGGGTGAATCCTATTTTATATGAACCAAGATAGCTATTGTTGTTGATCAGTCAGAAGCCCGTTCGTAAAAAATTTCCTTTAGTTTTATTCATTCTCTCTTACTTTACTTTTATTTTATATTTTATTTTAGCTTATTCAACTTATGTAGCAAATATCATTAATTTAAATATGATTAATAAAGTAGGAAAAAAGGATAATAGTATTAAAAACCGAAACCCCAATCTTACGTTTCCACATCAAAGTGAAATAGAGAACTTCATTCTCTTTTTTTTTCATTTCATGCCTATTGGCGTTCCAAAAGTACCTTTTCGAAGTCCTGGAGAAGGAGATACATCTTGGGTTGACATATAGTGCGACTTGTCAGATATATTGGGCTATATGGGATTTCCCCATTTTCTCCCTCGATCGAGATATCCTCTGTTTCGCTCAAAAAGATTGATTTAATTATCAAAAATTTGTAACGCGAAGCGCAAAAAATAAAGTGGAATTAAATGCAGGGAGTATTTAGATTGATATTAGATTATCAAATTTTTTTATGGTTTACGTGATCGGACGAATAAAATGAAGTATCCAGGCTCCGTTTAGCAAAAACCCAATTGATAATTAATATATAATATTTTTATAATTACTACTTATATGATATGCAAAATTATGATCAAAAATTCTATAAAAAAAATTGAAACAGGGTGATCTAAAACTGTTGCTCAAATCAAATAATATAATTCAAAATTTGTTGACTATTTGACAGAAGACATGTGAAATAAATTAATTGAAAAAAAGAAGGAGTAGTAAAAAAATACGCGGTATTTGGTTCATTTGTCCTATATGTGCAAATCAAAATCGGGCAAATTTTTCCTTTTACTCGGGGTAGAGCATAAACCTAAAAAATAGAATAACAAAAGGAAGAAGCCCGTTCAGGAACAAGAAAAAACCATCGCCATTTCAACTGAATCTCGATGAAAAAAAAATATCAATGAATCAAGTGAGTCTGACAGGCTTAATCAATCGTTTTATTATAGGATTATATTATCTAATAATAAGGTAAAAGGCACCAAAACTTAATTTTTCTTTTACTTTTGGGAGCAAGCCCTTCCGTTATAAGTTAGAAAGAAAAACCTTCTATGAAAAAAGGGGAGGTTGGAATCAACACATTGATTTTTTCACAATTTTTGTTGAACCGTATGCATCAAAAGGTGCCTGTACGGCTCCTAAGGAATAAAATTTTATCCTAATCAACCGACTTTATCGAGAAAGATTATTTTTTTTAGGCCAAGAGGTTGATACCGAAATCTCGAATCAACTTATTAGTCTTATGATATATCTCAGTATAGAAAAGGATACCAAAGATCTTTATTTGTTTATAAACTCTCCTGGTGGATGGGTAATATCTGGAATGGCTATTTATGATACTATGCAATTTGTGCGACCCGATGTACAGACAATATGCATGGGATTGGCCGCTTCAATAGCATCCTTTATCCTGGTCGGAGGAGCAATTACCAAACGTATAGCATTCCCTCACGCTTGGCGCCAATGAGTTTTTTTATTTTCTAGAAAAAAATACTATGCCTTCGCCATCGGAAATATGAATTAGTTAAGTAATAATAGCATGGCACTTCGAATTCGATATGAAATTTTTTCGATTAAAAAAAATTAGATTATATATTGAAAGAGTAGTATGAGATAAGGAAGGGGTATTTCAAATGATATCTTACTTATTCGGGCACATTTCAGCGTCACAAACTTTGTTTTCACACCGGAAGCTTATTTACAAAATTTATATATAAAAAAAGACACTTTGGGATTGCTGAATCATAGACGAATCAAAAAAATGATATATAAAGCAACGGAACCATCATAGTATTTTTTTAACTCCTACAAAAAAAAGAAGGATGGTAATTGGATGATTTCTGGATCTGCGTATAATACAACCTATATTTTGTTTTCTTTCGCCAAAAGGAAAGGTCAAAAAAGTCAATTCCATTGTGGAGCCGTATGCAATGCACAAAAAAAGCCTGTACGGTTATTCAATTTTCTCTGTTTTTTTTGTTTTGGTTATCCCGCCTCATTCTGCGAAATAGAAAAACCTTTTCTATTATATCATCAGGGTAATGATCCATCAACCCGCTAGTTCGTTTTATGAGGCACAAACGGGAGAATTTATCTTGGAAGCGGAAGAACTACTAAAACTTCGCGAAACCATCACAAGGGTTTATGTACAAAGAACGGGCAAACCTATATGGGTTGTATCCGAAGACATGGAAAGGGATGTTTTTATGTCAGCAACAGAAGCCCAAGCTCATGGAATTGTTGATCTTGTAGCGGTTCAATAAAAAATAGGAGCGATTTCATGCAAATCTACAATTTCTAATTTTATATATTTTTAGATTAAAGGTTTAGTTTCATATTCTCTTCAATATAAAAAAAAATATTGAAGAGAATCTTGAAGAGAAGTAATTCATAATTAGCCGGTTAGAACTAATCTAAACCAGCCCATTATTTATATGATTCCGTATGCCAACCATTAAACAACTTATTAGAAATACAAGACAGCCAATCCGAAATGTCACAAAATCCCCAGCGCTTCGGGGATGCCCTCAGCGACGAGGAACATGTACTCGGGTGTATGTGCGACTCGTTTAGATCATAGACTGAGACACAAAAAGGAAATTCTTTTTGAAATATCAAGGATCAGTACCTGTGAATAAAATAGAATGGAGGAACTCGATTCATTATTTAAAAAATATAGATCGTTCATATATTCTATTGTGTCTAAAACTTATGGTTTACATTGGTGCAAATCCAATCAACTCCATTTTTTAGAAAACCCCCAATGATAACAAATGATTATCCATTAAGCGGGGGAAATTCCATTAAAAAAAAAAAAAGATTCCACTCTTGAAAGAAAAGAACGGACTAACAGGGTAAATGACCAAATCAATTTTAAAAATGAAATACCGTTACTGTATAAAGTAGATCTCATTGTGAAAGACCTATTACTGGAATATTCATGGGGTAGAGCCAAAGAATGTGAATTGTACAAGTTACCAATAGTATTTATTAATTAAAAGAAGGAGCTCCGGTGTATAGAGAGGACCTCACCGTTTTAGAAGTAACCATAGAAACGATGGAACCCACTATTTATCCAATTCTATTTACTACTTTTTGTAGTTATTCTTTTTTTTTTTATATCAAGTATCAAGGCAATTTATCCTTTCACAGCAAAGGAAAAGACCTAGCAAAAAATAGTGGTGGGGAAGGTTAGAGTAGCAAAAGCCATTGGAATTTTTTTTTATACATTGGAATAATTCGTTTGGTTATTAATAGACTAAGGGGAAAAGAATAACTAAAAAAAGAATTAGTTATTCATCAAAGTTTGATTTATTCAATGACTAGAATTAAACGCGGATATATAGCTCGGAGGCGTAGAACAAAACTTCGTTTATTTGCATCAAGCTTTCGAGGGGCTCATTCACGACTTACACGAACTATGACTCAACAAAGAATAAGAGCTTTAGTTTCGGCTCATCGAGATAGGGGTAAAAGAAAAAGAGATTTTCGCCGTTTATGGATCACTCGAATAAACGCCGTAATTCACGAAATGGGGGTATTCTATAGTTATAACCAATTCATACACAATCTGTACAAGAAGCAATTACTGCTTAATCGGAAAATACTTGCACAAATAGCTCTATTAAATAGGAGTTGTCTTTATACAATTTCGAATGAAATAAAAAAATAAGGGGATTGAAAGAAATCCACGAAAATATTTGAAATAGAGTTCTAAGGAGAATGAGCTCGGGGAAGGTAGAGTAGAAATTAGTATTATAAAAAAAAGTCGTCAAAACAAAACGAGAGTATATAGTCGCTAAAAAACGAGTTCTTTTTTTTTCTTTTCGACGATTCTTTTCTTTTTTTTTTTATGACAGACACAGACGTAACAATCAAATTTTGATTCTTGATTGAATTTTTCGAACAAAATATTAATCTCTTTTTTAATTCCTTCAGATTGAAATTGTTATTCACTTCAAGAATAAGTCTATTTTTTTCTGGTTCTAAGGCTAGTAGTTCTAGGGGTCGACTCACTTCTTTCAAATTGTTTCTGATTATTAAGAAAAGGTAACAAAGATAAAATACGAGCTTGTTTTATAGCAATAGTGATTAATCGTTGTTGTTTTAAAGTAACTCTATTCACCCGTCTAGATAATATTTTTCCTTGTTCACTAATAAATCGACTAATTAAACTCATGTTTCTATAATCAATTCGATCCCCCGATTGGATCGGGGGCAAACGCCTACGAAAAGATCGCTTGGATTTAGTAAAAAGTCGCTTAGATTTATTCATAATTTTTTTATTCCTTATCTCTATTGATCGGATCAAAATAAAAACGATTTCTATTTCTATATAGGATAGAGTTTCTATATAGAATTAAGAATATAGGATTAGATTTATTTCTATTGATTTATTTGTTTATATTTATATATATGTAATAATATATAGATACTAGCATTATTCCTGTTCTTAAAATAAAAGTTGACATACTCAATTTGATCTATTTCTTGATTTCCCCGTGAATTGTATGTTTATAACAATAGGGACAGAATTTTCTCAATTCCAATCGACTCGGGGTGTTATGCCGATTCTTTTGAGTAATATATCTGGAAATTCCCGCTGATTCTTTCTTAATATCATTTCGAACACAACTGGTACATTCCAAAATAATTGTTACTCGAACATCTTTACCCTTGGCCATGAAACCTCCTTTGGATTTATGATTCACCTCAATCTTCTATTTTAATTTTAGGATCCAGAAAGAACAAGAACCAAAAAAATAGAAGCTGTTAACTAAAAAAAATTATGAAATATTTCGTTGCAATGAATATTAATTAGTAATTAAAGAAAAATAAAATAATAAGCAATACAATGATTTTGTGAAAACTATATTTAAAATCTTTGTACAGTATTTTTTTTTAAGTATCTCATAGGATACTCTTTGCCTAGCAACACTTTTTTTCGTTCTATTACTAATTTAATTGGATCCTCAACCCTCATTTTTATGACCTTTCGCCCCCCCACTTTTTCTAATTATTTTTTTTAGAATCAATTATAAAAGTTGGGGGGGATAATTAGTCCCCGATTGTTGATTGTATCTCTAAATTTTTCACCCCTTTCTGATGGTAATAACTAGAATGAAAAAAATGGAAATGTTAATGCATCTGGAAATAAACGATTAATCTCTATTAATAAACCTGCTAACGAACCGAACCATAGAGTACTTAGTACCGGTGCTACGGAAAGATATGTTTTTAGATCTCGCATTTGAAATCCTCCTTCTTTCTTCTTTATTGTATTACATTATATATAGTAATATATATAACTACAGATGTACATGTAGTTAAGAAGTTCTTGTATTTATATACGTTTAAAAATTAGAATTGAAATATTGTCTACTAGAACGATCTGATAGATTCCATTTGAAAACGGAAACGCCTATTTATGTAAAATTGAAATTGAGAGAATTATGGTAAAAAAAAGTAAATTTTTGAATTATATCTTTGTTATCTGATATGAGAAAAAAAGAAGAAATGAATTTTATATACCAATAAAAAAAAAGAAGGATGTGGAAAACAAGACAGGAATTCTCTACAATGACACTGTAAACCAATTGAAAGGGATGTAGCGCAGCTTGGTAGCGCGTTTGTTTTGGGTACAAAATGTCACGGGTTCAAATCCTGTCATCCCTACCTATTACTGCTCAGAAGAGCAGTAACGAGGTATCTATTTTTATCTATTTTTTTTTAATAAAATTGGACATACATAGAATTCTGAAATTTATGATATACTATCGATATAGTATATACGTACAAAATCGATTCGGGTTAAAGAATGTCCTCGTTCTAGCCTTTTCGTTTTTTAGAAAAAAAAACAAGAAAAACGCTCTTAGTTCAGTTCGGTAGAACGTGGGTCTCCAAAACCCAATGTCGTAGGTTCAAATCCTACAGAGCGTGATTTCACTCTTGTTTATTAGATTGTGTAAAAATTACACTGTTCGCAAATTATTGAGCAACAATCTGAATTAGACCTCCCGCATATGAAAGCAAGAAGGAGGTCAGTAAAAAAAACGAGATGTTAATTAATCAAAAGTCCAACTGATCACCACGTCTATATTGTAAATAAGCAGTTACGAATAATCCAGCCAAAGTAATAGGAATTAGACCTAAGACGATTCCAAATAAAAAAACTTCAATCATTTCAATTTTCTTTTGTTTTCATTTTTGAAAGGGAGAAAAGAGAGGTACTATCTATTCCTAGCTCTTAATCTGTATTGCCGATGAATCTCAATGACCAAAATTGGGTAATTAACACGGTAAGGAACTATCGAACATATGAAATACCAACGAAATCCTTTTTTATAAAAAAATCTGCATTCAATTAATTTCAAATAAGTCGTATTTTGCTTAGACCAATAAAGAGAACTGAGGTTATAGTTAAAGCTGCTAGTAGAAAACCGAAATAACTAGTTATAGTAGGCATGAAGGGACTCAATAAAATATGTTTTTTTATACATAACATATGTTTCTAAAGTACTTCCCTAAGTTTCAATTAAATTTTTTTTTAAGAAATAGAGAAAGATAACTAGTTCCAAGAATTAAAAAAATTCAATTGAAAATTTGTGAATTATCAATCATTATAGGTGGTATGAACAAAAATAGAGAAAGATAAAAAGAACTCAATTCATCGTCTTTGGCATCTGCACTATCTCAGGATTCAGAATTCACGTAACTGATTAATTGAAAAACTCTTTAAGAAATTAATCATCAAAAAAATAATACATAAAAAAAAAAAACTCTATTATATAACTTCAGTCAAAACATATAACTTTTTTTGAATGAATATGTAAAAATTTGAAAATAAGTTGTTTGATTCTTTTTTTTTTTTTTAAGTGACCTTAGAACCTAGAATACGCCCCTTTCTACTTTAGTTAATCTATCGAATGAGACTAAAAAGAAAAGAGGTATGCT